CTCGTCAATCTCCTCCCTATTCAACCCGCCTCCTATTACTAACGCGAACGCAGGAAACTCGTTGCGTTGGGAAACCCGCGCAACAATTCAAGATATTTTTCATTTCTCTCTCTGCGTCGCTTTTTTGCAATCCGGCTAATTAGTGGGGCGCAAAGGCGAAACTTTGACAATTTGCAAGGAAAAAGTATGATATTTTTTTTGTAAATTGATTTTTGTACTTGTAGTGAGAAAGGACTGGGAAGAGTTATCCCTCCAACAGTAATTGAATGACGAGGAGCCGTATGAGGTGAGAATCTCACGTACGGTTTTGTATAGCGACGTTGTAGCTGTCGACTATTTCACAACTACACCGAAAAAACCCAACTCTGCCCTACGTAAAGTCGCCAGGGTTCGATTAACCTCCAAGTTTGAGGTAACAGCTTACATACCAGGTATTGGCCACAATTCGCAGGAACATTCGGTGGTCCTCGTGAGAGGCGGAAGGGTCAAAGACCTACCCGGCGTTAGGTATCACATCGTTAGAGGATCCCTAGATGCTGTAGGAGTGAAGGATCGTAAAAAAGGGCGTTCCAGTGCGTCGCAGAGCATTGTCACAACTCGTATCATCGCAATGATTCCGTATCAGTTGTTCTGATATGTTAAATGTGTAGCCGACCCAGTATTGCCGGGGGACTGAAGCCTGCTACTACAAAGATTGACTATTATCCGTCTATTTGTGTGAAACAACTTGGTGTCTAAGGTATTTTACTCCAATAGGTTAAGTTGAGTTTTACCCGGACTCCCACCTAAAAAGTCTTTTCCTTCCGGAACAGGTTCGGGTTACGACTACGGAGATTCGGCGGAGACTTTGTATACATGTACCGATTGGATCGAGAAACCTACGGACATTACTAGTAAGATAACTGAATTGCAAGATTTTTCCTTCCCATACCTATTTCTTCTTTCTCGGTGGAAGAGAAGGAAACGGATGCTCAATGTGCAATGAGTAAATATGATTTGCGTAACGAAGAAAAATTGGTTGAAAACCATTTGAGTAGTTCTTATTCAATCATATGGAAAGCTGTATTCGGCGAAAGTCGCACGTGCAGTTTGGAGGGAGATCCCCCACTAACCGGCGGATCCACTCTACAATATGGAGTAAAGAAGCCAAAATAGTAGCTTAAGACAGCGCCGGAAAAAAAAAAAATTGGTTGAAGTCTGACATAGTTGTAAACTCGTGGTACATCGGAGCAGTGTAGTGAACAAAATTAGAAATATCGAATCGGATCCAATTTATCGCAATCGATTAGTAAACATGCTAGTTGATCGTATTCTCAAAAACGGCAAAAAATCACTTGCTTATCAGATTTTTTATCAGGCTATGAAGCGGATTAGATAAAAGACAAATAGGAACCCGCTGTCTGTTTTGCGACAGGCAGTTCGTGGGGTAACTCCCGATGTAGTCACAGAAACCAAACGTGTAGGTGGATCCACTTATCGAGTTCCCGTTGAAGTAGTACCTGCAAAAGGAAAAGCTTCGGCCATCCGGTGGTCATTGATCGCGTGTCGAAAACGCTCAGGTCGAAGTATGGCTTTAAGATTGAGTGATGAATTGATGGATGCCGCCAGAAATTCTGGTAGTGCCATACGAAAAAAGGAGGAGACTCACAAAGTTGCAGAAGCTAACAAAGCTTTTGCCCACTTCCGTTAGTTTTGTTTAGATTCGTTCCAATCCACAATCTTTTCGTTGTGGATTGGAATCGGGGCGCAGGTATCGGGGAATCAAAAAACACACTATGCAGAAATGGATGAGTGAGGGGTTGACGACTACTTCCTCCTCAGTTCGTTAATTATTACAATATTTGTAATACGTTGGTCGATGCAAAGCTGCGGAGTGATTCGTTCGTAGAAAGGCTTGATGCAGAATTAGTTTCTTAGAGACCTAATTTGATTTTGATTAGGGGCGCGCATCACGTAGGAGAAAGGTTTCATTTCTCCCTTTAGGGAATCCAGGTTGTGAAATAGTTAACAAAAAAAAATTGGAGATACGGCGAAAAAGCCTCTGTATCCAAGAATTCTAGAGACTCAATCAATTTTGGTTGACACAGATAGGTTTTTGTGATACACTATAAATTAACAGGCTTACTAGCCTGGGGAATCACTAACTCCTTCTCGGAAACCAAAAATTACCATGACCGCAACTCTAGAACGACGCGAAAGCGCAAGCCTATGGGGTCGCTTCTGCGACTGGATCACCAGCACCGAAAACCGTCTTTACATTGGATGGTTCGGTGTCTTGATGATTCCCACCCTACTAACCGCAACCTCTGTATTTATCATCGCTTTTGTCGCAGCTCCTCCTGTAGATATTGACGGTATTCGCGAACCCGTTTCTGGTTCTTTGCTATACGGTAACAACATTATCTCTGGTGCTATCATCCCTACTTCTGCAGCTATTGGGTTACACTTCTACCCAATCTGGGAAGCAGCTTCCGTCGATGAATGGCTTTACAATGGTGGTCCCTATGAACTGATCGTTCTTCACTTCCTACTTGGTGTAGCTTGCTACATGGGTCGCGAGTGGGAACTAAGCTTCCGTTTAGGTATGCGTCCTTGGATTGCTGTCGCTTACTCAGCTCCAGTCGCAGCTGCTACCGCCGTCTTCCTGATCTACCCAATTGGTCAAGGAAGTTTCTCTGACGGTATGCCTCTGGGCATTTCTGGTACTTTCAACTTCATGATCGTCTTCCAGGCTGAGCACAACATCCTAATGCATCCTTTCCACATGTTGGGTGTAGCTGGCGTATTCGGCGGCTCTCTATTCAGTGCTATGCATGGTTCTTTGGTAACTTCTAGTTTGATTAGGGAAACTACTGAGAATGAGTCTGCCAATGCAGGTTACAAGTTTGGTCAAGAAGAAGAAACTTACAACATCGTAGCTGCTCACGGCTACTTCGGTCGTTTGATCTTCCAATATGCTAGCTTCAACAATTCTCGTTCTCTACACTTCTTTTTAGCTGCTTGGCCCGTAGTAGGTATCTGGTTCACCGCCTTAGGTATCAGCACTATGGCATTCAACTTGAATGGTTTTAACTTCAACCAATCCGTGGTTGACAGTCAAGGTCGTGTTATAAACACTTGGGCTGATATCATAAACCGCGCCAACCTAGGTATGGAAGTCATGCATGAACGTAACGCTCATAACTTCCCCCTAGACTTAGCTTCTGTCGAAGCCCCTTCTATAAACGGATAATAGCCGTCTGGTTATGCAGCACAACTGGATACCAAACCCTTCAACTTCGGAAGATGGAGTTTGGTGTCCAATGAAAAGGGAAGATTCCTACGGTAGAACGAAAAGAGGGGAAAATAACGGCCTGTCACAATCTCACGGTCACCAGTTTCCCACATTGAATTGAGGAGAAAGAAGAGTTGGAATATCCTTCTGAGATTTAACTCTTGAAAAAAGTTACTATTCCGATTCGCTGAATGCTTGTAACCTTTCAATCTTTTGGGTAGAAGGAGTTGGGATTACATTTTTTCATTTTACAGATTCTCTGTTATCTTGTTATATACATGCAGTTAATTTGGATGTCTATCAATCGAAGAATCTATCTAGCTTAAAGGATGGATCTTGTTCACATTCGAGGAGCCCTTTAACAAAAAAAAACAAATAACAATGGGGGCGGACGTAGCCAAGTGGATCAAGGCAATGGATTGTGGATCCATCACGCGCGGGTTCAATCCCCGTCGTTCGCCCATCCGGGTAATACTACCCCTCCGCTTGCTTAGGGCGAAGATAATTTGCTGAGGTGGATGGGCTATATGCGGGTCTCTTCGACAATAACATCTGAAAATTCCCAATTTCATTCCAGTTTTGGATGCAGCTATTTACGGAAATAACTAGACTCGTTTGATAAATTTCTTCCATCCCATCTTGAAATTTTCGAAATTCTCGGTATAATAAATATGGAGAATAGGTAGATAAATAGTCTCAGACCTAATGTGGAAAAAAAAACTATGGCGAAAAATAAAAAGGTGGTAAGAGAAAGAGTAGGAGTAAGGGGCCCGTATTTTTCATCTGAAGTTTGGGACTTCTTAGAAGTCGATGCATTAAGCTACTTCTCCAAATCATTGGGAAACCAACATCTTGAAGAACTTGTAGTTAGTCCAGCTTCAACTGCTGAACCTTTTATCAGATTATCTGACTTGTGATTTCTAAGTTCACTGTTTTTCTGTAATCTGCGTCATTCAGTAATGAGGGGTAGTAGCATCACCCTGGAGATGCTGATGTTGCTGACGATACCAATTTTTATGCATCGCTTAAGTGACAAAAATTCGATTGAGAGAAGTTTTGTATTAACGAAAGTCATTAATGGAGGTGACGGAATAAGAAAGAAACAGACAGAAAATTCTGATAATTTTTCCTACGATTGCTCCCTTCGATTCAACAAATTTTTATCTGTTGGAAGAAATGGGGGGAAAGGAGTACCGGCTCCCTACCACTTAGGTTCGAACAAAGATATTTCAATTTATGCAGATTCCTCAAAGGAGGAGAAAAAAATTCGTTATGGTGTCACGTCTCCCCCGGTTTTCGGTATATGGAAGGCACGGAAGGATTCCCTACTATTTAGCAGGGATAGATTCAAGGATAAAACTGAAGGGATTCAAGTGGTTCGTGGGGGTAGGTATCTGGAAAATTTACTTAAGTTTTTCAAATTCTATAACCACTTGGTAGTTTCCAAGAACGGAAGTGGCTGCCACCAAAACAATTTTGATTCGTCGCTTCTCTGGAAAATTCATGACGAGCAAGATCTGGATCTGTTACAAACAATACGGTTGGGAAACGATTCATTAAGTCCCGTAGTATTGGACCCCTGTGACAAAGCGCTACTTAAATCCGCAGATTCAGCAGATCACCGAGGGGATGGATCGGCATTTTACTTTGAGCAAGAAGCCTTTTCCAACTTATTTTCGTTTGCGTCTTGTAAAAAAACGATGTTGTTTCGCAGCTTTATATCCGGATTAGATTATGGAGAAGATAGAAAAGACTTTCCCGTTCTACACGCTTATTTACAAATTAGAAATCAATTAATAAGCCGATTCACTGACTTCCTTTCGAGAATTAAGAAATCAAACCCTATTTTTGATGGGGAGATAGTTATTGACGTCGGTAATAGCATCAAATCCGAGAAAGGATTTTTTCTATCGGGAATGAGGAAAAATATGCCGTTTACCAAAATATCTGGCAAGAAACTTAGGTTAGCAAATAGCAAATATTTTGACTTCAATGAGATTCTTCCAAACTATTTTAAAGCATCTTTTGAGATACCTAAGGAAACAACTAATCAAAATGAAAATACTAATTTTTTAAACAAATTGAAAGGGGGGGGGAACCTAGATTCAATATATTCTTTAGTTAAAATATATTCTTTAGTTAAATTATATGGGCGAAATAGAATTATACCTCTCTACTCAACATACATATTTCTTCTCCACGATTATCTCCACGCGTTATCCACTGAATATTTCTACCAAATCAAATATTGGTTGGATGGATGGAGGGGGGGCGGAGAATACACCAGTGTAACAAGAATTGCAACTGACTAAACATTATTTAAGTGGAAGGATAATGTAGAGCGTCTACTGAACGAATCTGTTACCTTCCGAATTCATGAGTGTAGGAATGTTCAATCAAATGTGCACAGATGGCTCGATGCGACAGGGGATTTGTCTTTTTCGCCTGTCGGGAAATTCTTGGGAGAAGCGATGAAGTACGACTTGGAGGAATTAATCTGCCGTGTGTCAATAGTGGAAAGCAAGTTGCTAAATAATACTGGTGTCAGTCTCCGTAGTACCAATCAACATACCAAGAAATATTTTCATCGATTTCTCGATGTGTTATTTATTTCTGAAATGATTGTTGCTGAGGCTACTCGCCAGAAAACTCTGATAGATACCATTGATTACTGCATCAAAAAATTGGACGATATAGATTTTGAGAAATTTAACAAAATGGGTCGTATTGAGCTTGATTTTTTATCAAGTTTATCTGATAGTTACATTGACGAACAGATACTTTTTTTCAAAACAATTCTTGAAGAAGCAAGAAGTTTCTTCATCGAGTCTAGACTGTTAAGAAGTGAAAAATCGGTAGGCTCCTCGGCCGCACTGAAACCTGCGTCGAATTCCAACCTTCCCGGGTTGCCTCGCATCGAAGTTATCCGAGCAGGATTCTCGAGTGAGGCTCTTTCCATTACGGGGAGGCAATTTTGGAATCTGTTTCTGTATGATTTAAGTCGTGAAGGGAATTCAATTAGGAAGATTGGTGAGGGTATTTCAAAAAGCATTTCCGATCAAATGGATAAAATAAACGACTCACCTATACGGAGCCGTGCTGAAAATAACTTCATCCCAAGGGGTTTCTTCATCGGGAAATGCAACAGTAGTTATCTCAACGTGTTAAAAAACTTTTATGTGGGCTCCCACGAGAAAGCCATCTCATCTGATATCATTTCATTTATTCATCCCCAACTGTCAGATTCGTTATCATCCAATTTATTGAAACAAACAGCAGGGAAGGTAGCTGGTCACTTACTCACACCAATTCAATTCATTTTGCCTAATCTGCATGAATCTGCGACAATAGTAAATCATTTACATGGACTTCCCAATTCTATTTCGGATCTAAATAGGTTACTGGCAAGTTTGAGCTCATCCCTTCGTGAAGGGACAGACTCGTTCCTATCTTTGTGCAGTAACGATGGAGTTTCTTTGGAGAAGACGTCGGTAAACTCCGACTCGTGGTCGGATCATCAGCGATCCCAACCTCGTCGGAATTTGGTATTAGATCGAGTCAATTCGGAGAAGTTTGTTGAAGACGGATTAGACTCGAGAAATGGTTCCACCAGGAATCGAGTCTATCGAAACGGTTTGTCTATTGAGTATTTCTGGGAACCGGAAGAATTGGGTACACCTTATTGGTCGCTAAGATTCTCATTATGCAATGATGTAACATCGAGATTTGTAGCAGGATCAATTGGAAAGGAGGTTCCCCGCGAAAATACGGGGTTTGCAGATTCATCTGCCCGGGAAAAAGCTACTCGCCTGTCCCATTTCATCAATTTTAATGAATTATCAAAAGATTTAAACGTATATAAGATCTCTTGGATCTTTTGGAAAGACAATATCGGCAAAAAATGGAGCTTATTGATAGATTATATACCCCTGTTTTTTACCCCCACTTGGTGGAAATACTTCTGCGATCTAATTAGAGAAACATATCCAGAAATAGTACTTAAGATAAGTTACGATTCAAGTCATGATCTTCCGAGAATTTATGAAAGAATTGCTGAGGATTTAGTAGGTGGCGCGAAAGGCTATTTACTCCGAAGCCTGCAAAGGCTAGGATTGAGATTCGGAAACAATTCTATTAATACTATATTACCCGAGAAAAATCTCCTCATTCTCGAAAAAATTCCTGATGAAGCAGAGATGTTACATCCAGGGGAATGGTCGGTATCTCAATTTTCCAACAGGCCTATCTTTTATTGCTGCATCCTCTCCATATTATTTGTTCTCGCGTTACTGAAACATCCTTTGTCTGCCGTTTCGGGTTCCAATTCTTTTCATTTGTGGAAACGTTTCGATACTATTGAATATTTAACAGACCCAATGCGTGGATCCTATTTAAAAAAGGTAATGTATTCCCCCCCGACAAGCTAAATGTTAACGAGAGATCTACTAATCCATTCCTTGAATAGATTCTTGAATTGTGTAAGTAATATAATTTTTTTCTTTCTCGTGAAAAATGAACTTGATTCATGGATATTTCGTAGGGAAAGCTCTGATATTTTAGATAGTAATAAAGAACTACTGACTCAATATTTAGTAACGACTAAGATTCTCTACAGGTATGCATCGAAATCGAAATCCAATTATGATTTATTGAGCAACAATATTTTTCATGAACCTTACCCACAAGAAAGATCCAATGTTTTGGCATACTTACTTCAATTCTGGCAAAATGATCTATTGGGTCACAAGATTCGTAAGTTGGATCCTGCGGAGAAGTGGGCTTTTTCCGCCCTTGGGAGAAATATTCTACTTTCAGCAACAACAAGACGAGGAGACAGTCTACTAAACATGCCATGTGGTGACATACCTATTTCATTCCAATCGGGATTATTACCATCTAGAGGAATTTTGCTAGTAGGACCTATAGAAACTGGTCGATCCTCTATTATTAGAGATGTAGCATTCAACTCCTACTTTCCAGTGGTGAAATTACCACTAAAGAGGTTCATATACAACCGATCCTTTTTCAATAATGTACGTGGAAATTTCATCTCGAAAGAGAGCGTACACCGATTAAATATCGTCTTTGAAATAGCGAGAGAAATGTCTCCTTGTACACTATGGATTCAAGATATTCATGAATTGAATATTCATCGTTCGTATAATAAGCTAGAAGCTGATCCCAAATTTTTACTTTGCCAAATATTGAAGAGTATTGGTCACAAGCTCGGCAACTCCAACATCCGCAAGAATGTCGTTATTGCCACGACTCACGTACCTGCGAGGATAGATCCAGCTTCAGTAGCTCCGAATCGGTTAAACTAATTAATAAATTTCCGAAAGTCCAATGGGTGTCAACGTCAGAAAGAATTGTCAATTCTATTACGTATCAAAGGTTTCGAAGTAGGAGCTGATCCGCCTCTTCTTGAAAGTACTGTGTTTGGAACTGCAGGTTATAGTAAACGAGATTTATTCTTTCTCGCTAATGAAGCGTTATTAATAGGTACTTCCAAAAGGAAAAAGTTTGTATGTAGCAACGCAATTGGATTAGCTTTGCATAGACAACATTCGACTGTTAGTGATATGGGCAATGGGATGGAATCTGATTCTGAATGGAAAATCTTTTCCTACAAGATGGCGGAAGCCACTTCGAAGAATAGTTTGATAGATATTTATCTCACAAATATTTCATTTATTGGTCGTGACGCGTTAAAAATGCGATTTTATTACTTGTCTAACTGGTATGTGGAACCTTCAATCACCGAATCAACAATTGATGAATTCACTATGTTTTCGCATCTCCTAGGGCTACTAGCTGAATTAGTAGCTCGCGATTCGTTCCAAATGGATATGAGGAGAGGGGACAATTTCATTGCTATCGACAAACTCGTAGAGAATGACTTAAACCTAGCTTGTGGCCTCCTAGAAAACCTCTCGAATAATTTATCACGTTCAGAAATTTCTAGAGAAGGGAGTCGACGTAGTAATAGTTTTTATCCCCCCTTTCCTATTGGAAAACCCAAGTATTGCTCAGGTGTAACCTCTTCCAGTCGCTCTTCTAAATCTCTGAGAAGAGGGAGACTTAGTAGTCTAACCGATTTCGAGATGCAACAGTCACCCGAATTAATAAACTCAACGACAGAGATATCGCGTGAGATTACTTGGTCCCACAAGGCTTGGCGTCTCCGTTTCCTGCGAAGCGGGACTTACGAATTGATGGGGGTATTATCCGAACCCAACCATTTGTATAACTTAATTCTCCTTTACTACAATCAGAATTATATACCCCAACAAGATTTTGAATTCAATAAGATTAAGGGGGATAAAAATAAGTGGCGCGAGAAAAGCGGGTATCTTTTCAGCTTTGAGAAATCTGTCACTAATGTAACAGATAACTCCATTAAAAGATTCGAAAACCGATTGGATAATATGTTGTTACGTGATCAATTTATCGAATTGGGAATCTCTGACGACTCATCTAATGAGTATGAAACACATTGTGATCGATTTAATGAAACGACTCGACTCTTCGGGGGGCGCTTCATCTGGGACCCCATGCTTCTGTTCCAGCCAGACCCTAACATTCCTTCCTCGCGCCGCAACTTGTTGCCGACAAAAGAACTGGCGCGGAGGCTTTACACCATTTACGGTATGAGAAGGCAGCGCCTTCAGAAGATGTCAAATAAGAAAATTAAAAATTTCTTTCTCTATCGTGAAGATAATCCGAAATTGAAACCCGACTCATCTATCAATCGGTGGAATAATCTTCCTTCGGATGAGGAGGAGCGAGATTCCGAATACATCAAGGAAACCTCTTTCATAGATATACATCTGCAATATCCACAGACATTTACTCCCGTTCGTTTGGGTTGCTACACGATAGCGGAGGATTTCCCGGAACGATTTCTTCGGTTTAGGCTTCTGGTTCATAGAAACAAATGGATGAGACGGAACCATTCCCCATTTCAGGATTTTATTATCTATAATATGTTGCTTGAAACTTATGACTATCTATCCAATCCGTTCCGGTTTGGTAAAGCATCACTGGATCGAACAATGAAACAATTCCTTCATGAAAGTTCGATATCGTGAAACAACCGTTGTTTCCCTCCTTAGATACTCCCCACTCTGTCTAGATTTCTAGCCCTAAAATTGAAAGCCAAATCAGTAGGAGGAAGATCTATATTTTCCTTTTACTGATACGGAAAATCCAATTTCAGCATTTCAAAAAGTAAGAAGTTGGAGACCAGTTACTATTTACTATATGAATATGATAGGAGTCTCTCTACTGATGAAAAATAGGATTGAGAGGAGTAATATAGGTGATTCCGCAGGAATTTTGCAGACAAAGCAAATTTTTTGTATAACTATTAATTATTAATACGTATCCTCAATAAAATTTTGGATTTCCCTCCCCCAGTTGACTGATTAAATCGTTCATTCCAATCATTCGATACACCGGATTGAATTGAAGTGGAAACTCTTAAAAGACGACGCCTCAATGGGATCTTGGAGCTGATCAGAGAGCCTAAACGTAAGGGGGGGGGGGGTGAGGGAAGGACGCGCCAGTCTTCCCGCCTCTACTTATTGGTGTTGAGGCTTGAAATAAGCACGATAGTAAACTCAACGATTGATTGGTGGGTCATGGTCCAACGCGACTGGCATATGTGTGAAATACAACTCTCTTATTACTGAGAATTCTTGACATAGATACGAATCTCCCCGGGTAGGATTCGAACCTACGACCAATCGGTTAACAGCCGACCGCTCTACCGCTGAGCTACCGAGGAAAATGGTAGGGGATTCAGTCTCATACACACTTGAAGACCTCTTTTCAGGAAGCCAATTCCAAATCTGGAGGGAGTTAAGCTTTCTCTGCCATTTTGTAAACTTCACGTACGCCCTAACCCCCATTATAGGGGGAGGCAGCGGCGATAGCAATCCCATTTGAATGGAAAGGCCCCCGAATCATGGGCATGGGAGGGGGGGGGGGCAATCGGCTAAGACAAGGTAGAGATCAACCTCACAAGCCCCTCCCATGATTCGTATTGATCAATCACCAATCAGTGGTTTCTATTCCCCCCTTCCAGGAGGCGTAGTAGAATAGTTGCAGGATTCTTCCACCTCATGTCATGGAAAAAAAAATATTTGAGGACTCAAAAGAGTAGGGAAAACGAAAAGGAAATATAGAAATGGGGAAGATGAAGAATAGTCGGGAGAAATGAACGCGAATTGGAGCTTCGTGAAACGAAAATAGCAGTTTATGGAAAGGGCAAAAAATTTATTACTAATATTAGTAATATGATTCCAAGTATTAGTACAAATAAGTAATTTGATACCCTACCATTTCCTCCGTAACGTATACCTTCCCCTGCAAAAAGATTTGAGACACCTGTTGTATTCACAAAACCATCAATTATGCGTTGATCAAAACGTGAAACCGATTTACCAAAAGAAGTCAAAATACGCACGGAATAGATATCGTAGTAGTAATCGATATAACCCCGATTTAGCGACCAAGATCGAATGAAATGTCCAAATGAACTAACAAAATTAGTATCTACTATTTCTGATCCTGTGAAGTCTGTCTTGTCATCGGTTATATTTGTTTGTCCATAAATATTAAAGGCTATAAATATTCCAATAATAGATAAACCGATTGAACCACTTGAATTCACCACTATTTTAGCTAAAAGTTCAAAATAATTATTAACTTCAGAAAAAGAGTATGGAAGAATCCACCACTCCGGAAGTAAATTGAAACCGGTGGTTTTTTCGGCAAGATCGATTCCTAATAATCCGACTAGTGTAGTCGGTATTGCTAATGCCACGAGAGGAAGTGTCATAACAAAACCCGATTCTTTAGGTTTTAGGCAACTTCGGCCCGAAGTTGCTTTAGGTAACCGCTTGGAGTCCCTCAAACGGTTTGAAAACAAATTTTTTGCTTTTGTAACTCCATATTGTACAGATGTGGCATTTTGACTTATTTGATTTATCGACGATTCTAGTTCATCTTTGCCCCGAAAACTAATACTACGTGAAAAAGAGGGAGAATCATTAAAATCGGTCCAATCCCTATCAATGGTACGAAAATCGCCCTCAAATGTGAGAAGATGTATGCGAAACATGTAAAACGCCGTAAGGCCCGCCGTACTAGAAGTTACCAATCCGAGGAAAGGAGAATGTAACCAACTTTCATTAATAATTTCATCCTTGGACCAAAAACAGGCTAGGGGTGGTATACCACATAAGGAAAGAGTACCTGGAAGAAAAGTAGTTCCAGTAATCGGCATGTACCTACGTAAACCACCCATGAAAAACATGTTTTGGCTCTTATAAGGTGAGTATCCAACAATTTTTTCGATTGAGTGAATTACTGAACCGGCTCCTAGAAATAATAAAGCTTTGGAATATGCGTGTGTTACGAGGTGAAATAGCGCAGATCGATAAGCACCGATGCCAAGAGCTGAAACCATATATCCCAACTGAGACATGGTGGAATAAGCAAGACCTTTTTTAAGATCTTTCTGGGCGAGAGCTAATGTAGCACCTAAAAAAGCTGTTATCCCACCTACCCACGAAATTATAAACATTGCTGGGAACAGCATCGAAATTAGATTGAAAATTCGAGCAATTAAAAAAATACCGGCAGCTACCATAGTAGCTGCATGAATAAGAGCCGATATGGGGGTGGGCCCTTCCATGGCATCTGGTAACCATACGTGAAGTGGAAATTGAGCAGATTTTGCAACTGGACCTAGAAATAGTAAAAGAGCAATTATATTTGCAAAAATCGGATTAACAAATCCCATCTCTCCTAACTCAACGAATCAATCACACAATTCGGAAATCTCAAAACTACCAGTTGTCCAATATATACCTAAAATACCTAGGAGTAATCCGAAGTCTCCTATGCGGTTGGTAATGAAGGCTTTTTGACAGGCATTTGCAGCACTTGACCTTGCAAACCAAAAACCTACCAAAAGATAAGAACACATTCCAACTAATTCCCAAAAAGCGTAAAGCTGTACCAGGTTGGGACTAAAAACTGACCCTGACATTGACGCGGTAAACAGGCTTAAATAAGCGTAAAATCTAACATATCCTCAGTCATGACACATGTAACTATCGCTATAAATCATAACTGGGACGCCTACAGTGGTAACCAGTAATGACATTATTAGAGTAAGCGGATCAACCAAAATCCCTATTTTCACGCAAAAGTCATTTCTTGGGATCCAAACCCATAAATACTGCTGGATCGAGCGATTAACTAGTTGTTCCCGAAGTAAATCGAAGGAAACAAGCATAGCAGTTGCTAATGCAAAGGTGTTGAACAATGCGCACAGGCGACGGAAACCTACCGTAGCTTCTGGAAAAAAGAATGCTAACGATCCCGTGGAGCAAGAAGCTACTAGTGGGCACAAAGGGATAATCCAAGCATATTCATTTGAAAGTTTCACAAACGTATCGAATCCAAATTCAATTTATTAATTATTTCCTGTCTTCTTCGCTAGAAGAGGAAGTATGAGAATAACACTAAATGGAATGTATGCAGACAAAATATTCAAATTCCGACTAAATAATATACTAAATTCTTTCAACTTTTTAAGTTCATCGAACAAACAACAAACAAAAAACTTGACAATATTCAGGCATGACAAAGATACTTATTCGAGTCACAAAATTTGGCATCAAATCGGCTTATTTTACGGGCAAACTTTTTTTTTTCTCAGTATTAAAAAAAAAATGGAGAAATGAGAGGAGGGAGTCGAAGTGGATACATACGCAATTATCGACATTGGGGGAAAGCAATTACGAGTAGAACCGGGAAGATTCTACGATGTTCGTCGCTTCACCCCCAATGTAAATACATTGGGGGCCAACACAAAAATATCCACGAATCGTGTCTTGCTTATTCGTGACGGATTTGACATAAATATTGGTTATCCGTGGCTACCCAATGCAGTCGTCAAGGGCCGAATCTTACACAGCTGCTTCGGGAAGAAATTGGCGATACCAAAGATCTACTCTAATAGAAAAACATGCCGAATCCGCGGATACAGGGAAAATATGATTAGATTTGTAATTGATTCCATCCATTTGAATAGCAGGATTGCAAATAATCGATAATTTCTTAAAAATTTAATGCATCGATATCGATTTTTATTTTCTCACTTGACGTTTGCTCGTTTTTGTTATTCGTGAATTTCTTCATTCATTATATCTATTCTATCGATATGTATCAACATAGCGCCTAGTCAGCGAATAAAGATCCCTGAATACAAATTAAATTATGGCCGTCCCAAAGAAACGTACTTCTGGATCGAAAAAAAAAATTCGTAATAATGTCTGGAAAATTAAATCTGCAGGGAAGGCGTCAAAATCCTTTTCTTTGGCCCGATCTGTTTTAAGCGGGCGTTCCAAAAGTTTCTATTATGTAATGGAAAAAAAATCCTTCCGAACAAATTAACAATACCTAACTACACCTTAGGGATAGTTGATGGACAGATACGAGGGGGGGGGGTAAGCCATTAGATAAAAACTAAAAAAAAAAGTGATAAGAACTTTTTTAGTTTGACGAATAAACTGAATTTTTCAAAGTTTGAAAATATGTTGTCTAATAATTTGAGTATTGGTAGTTGGCAACGTAATTGTACTTGTCAATCAACTTCAAGCAATTGGAGTGTAATGGGGCAATAATTTTCAAAATTTTTCCCTGTTTCAAAATTTATTTTGCGTAATTTGCATGTGAAATACTTATGCGTATAATCATCTCAATTTGATGGCTTATTGTTTAACTGGAAAGAACTTGCTGCCGCCCGGGTAGATATATACTGACACATATCGCGTCATGATTTATCTACCAGTGCAATGAAGCCCTCTACATTCGGAATAGCAGGATTTGAACCTGTGACCTCCATCACCCCAAGATGGCGCGCTACCAAACTGCGCCATATTCCGTGTATATATATATATATACACGGAATATGTGGACTATATAGACGTAATTAATCAATGTTCTTATATTCGACCAACCCATCTATACATTCCAGCGTTTTACTTCTATTTTGCAAAAATATGTGCCAGTTGACTCGGCAGTCTGAACCGGTGTAAAATAAGGCATATCCTCAGACTCGATTGAGCCGCTATGGTGAAATAGGTAGACACGCTGCTCTTAGGAAGCAGTGCCAGAGCATCTCGGTTCGAATCCGAGTAGCGGCACCTAAAATAAAAAAAAAAGTAGGTTTATACTATTTGTTAGAATTAGATTAGGTATGAAAAAATTAAAATTACAATTAAATTGGTAATAATTAAATTGAGTTTAATAAAATTGAAAGAAATTACTGGTCCCCTTCAATTACGACGTATACCCGCGTAGAGTACATATCTGTTCACATCGCATTTCTGATGCTTTTTTTCGTCACTTTGTCAAATTTTATCAATTTATTTTATGAAGTTGATAGGTTTGATCACTTTAGCAAGAATAGCATGAAAATTGCCTTTCTCCGTACTACGGGATTTACGACTATTCGTTGTTTCCAGACCAGACACTTACCCATAGGAAATTTATATGAGTCGCTGATGTTTCTTTCATGGGGTTTCTCTTTGTTATACCCAATTTCAAATGTCGGAAATAAAAATGGGTTGTTGGGTGCAGTTCTGGCGCCGAGTGCTATGCTGACTCACGCCTTCGCAACTTCAAGCCTTCCCCATAAAATGCAGCAATCCACGTTGTTAGTACCCGCCTCGCAGTCTCATTGGTTGATGATGCATGTAAGTACAACGTCAATTAGTTATGCAACCTTGTTGTGTGGGTCTTTACTTGCAATAGTTTTACTAAGCCTCTTTTATAGTGATGGTGAAAGAAATAGCTATTTTCTCGTAAAATTAGAACATAATTTCAAAAAAAATATTTCCCAGCGGAATTCTTGCAACAATATTAAAAGACACGTCGATGCACAAAGTTCTCTCTACGTAATTTTTTTGAATTCCCGGAAGTGCCAATTGATTAATTATTTGGATAGGTGGGCTTATCAGACGATAAGTTTGGGGTTTTCTCTTTTGACTATTGGTTTACTTTCTGGGGCGGTGTGGGCTAATGAAGCTCGGGGATCTTACTGGAGTTGGGATCCAAAAGAAACTTGGGCGTTAGTCACTCGGTTGGTATATGCTACTTATCTTCATACAAAAATAAATGAAAAGTGGATTGGGGAGGGGCCGGCTGTGGCAGCATCTATGGGATTTTTTTTGGTTTGGATTCGCTTTTTAGGAGTCAATTTGTTGGGAGTTGGATTACATAGTTATGGGTGGTTAGTATGAAACCGAAAGTAAAAAACAAACGATTCAAAAATAATTCGTTCAGAAAAACAACTATTTGACCAAATTATCAAATCTGTCAAGGAGTTGCAAGAATAGTTACGTAAAAAGATAATTCAAAATACTTAAATGGAGAAACAGGAACAGACTTCCGAGTAGATAGGTAGGTTGCCAATTTCTCAATTGTCTGTTTCTGTCTCTCCATTGTCTGCAGGTAGAAAAAACACTTAGAGAATTACGAATATTTTGAGGACAAGTATTAATCCACTAGTCCAACTGATATCCAAAAAATCTTTTTACCTTTATTCAATAAATATGAAAAATAAATAAATTTATTCATACCAAAATTTAAACTAGAACAATTTTTTTTTTTACTTTACTTAGTCATATTTAAATATGGAAGCAATATGGAAAATACTTTATTATTCCAGATAGGCAAAATCAAATTTGGGTATGAACCAATACCTAGTATTGGGAAAAGAAAACAGATTAGAATAAATAATTCTCTTGGACCAAGATCAACTAAATAGGGGTTTGATTTGTCGAAAAATCTATAACCATAAAATATTCGACGTAACATCGATAACAAATAAATGGGAGTTAATACTGTACCAATTGCCTCTAGCAAAGTAATTCCTGCTTTAACCGCAGAGGAGTATTGCCTAGAAGTAACAACTCCCAGGAAAACTAACAATTCTGATACAAAACCGCTCATTCCTGGCAATGCGAGAGATGCTAATGAAAATATGCTAAACATGGTAAATAGTTTAGGCATCGGAATTGCGATTCCCCCCAACTGATCCAAGAGAAAAGTTCGAGTTCTATCGTAGCAAGTACCTGCAAGGAAAAATAAAGCAGCTCCAATCAAACCATGGGAAATCATTTGCAATATGGCTCCGTTAATACCTGCATCTGCCAAGGAACCAATTCCAATGCTTACAAAACCCATATGAGAAATTGAGGAATAAGCTATTCTTCTTTTGAGATTGCGCTGATTCATCGAAATTAAAGAGGCATAGATTATTTGAATTGCTCCAAGCAACATCATCCATGATCCTAGTATAAAATGTGCATGAGTGAGTAATTCTAAATTAATTCGAATAAGTCCGTATCCACCCATCTTTAAGAGTACCCCCGCTAGTAACATACATGTGCTGTAGTGTGCCTCCCCGTGAGTATCGGGCAACCAGGTATGGAAGGGAAATATTGGTAATTTCACAGCATAGGCTATCAGGAAACCTATATAAATAAGTACTTCTAGTGAAAGAGGATAGGATTTACGCATTGAATCCTGAATATCGAAAGAAGGAACTTCATTACCACAAAAACCCATGCTCAAAGCCGCTACCAAAAGAAAGATTGAACCACCAGCTGTGTACAAAACAAACTTTGTGGCCGAGTACAAACGCCTTTTTCCGCCCCATAAACATAGGAGTAAATAGACTGGGATCAATTCCAGTTCCCACATGAAGAAAAAAAGCAAAATGTCGCGAGATAAAAATAATCCAATTTGGCCACCGTACATAATTAGCATTAAAAGATAAAATAGCCGTGTATTACGAGTAATAGGCCAAGCCGCTGAGGTTGCCAAAGTAGTAACAAAACCCGTCAATATGACAAGACCCATAGAAAGGCCGTCAATACCTAACGACCAATGGAAGTGCATAGAGTTTATCCAGCTAAACGTCTCTAACAACTGAATTGATTGGGAATCAAATTGGAAGTGACAATAAAATATGTAAGTAATTGATAAAAATTCCAATATGCAAATACCCGGGGTATACCATCGAATGACTCTGTTTCCATCACGAGGTAGGATTGGAATAATCAAACCAGCAGAAATTGGGAAAGAAACGACTATCGTTAGCCGAGGTACATTACTAATCATGAATTGGAGAAGAAATAAGTTTTAATAAAAAAAAAGACTATGTGAACGAAATTAGATGACTCATACTCGTCCTTCGAACGTCTAAAGTTTCGGACGAATATGAGCCAAAATGACTCGACGGTTAATTTATTACTATTTCCGTTTTATTGACTGACTAATAAGCCAGACCCATACTGCCTAATAAGCCAGACCCATACTGCGGGTAGTTTCAGATCCCAAATAGACACGTACACTCAAAAAATCTGTCGGACAAGCAGATTCGCATCTTTTACAGCCTACGCAATCTTCTGTCCTAGGAGCGGAAGCTATTTGATTTGCTTTGCATCCATCCCAGGGTATCATTTCTAACACATCTGTAGGGCATGCTCTTACACACTGAGTACAACCAATACATGTATCATAGATTTTTACTGAATGTGCCATTGAGTCTGTGTACTCCTAATAGATTGACATAGTAAATTCTTATTAGAAAAGTTGAGATAAATTTATTTTGTTTCCACCCCAATTTTTGCTTAACTATCTATGGTAAGATGTTTTCATTACTTCCAAAATCTATCCGATGAAGGTTTTTAGCAAAAATTTGTTTTACCAGGAAGGGGGATGAAAAGTTGAAACTGCGACGAACTAACTGAAGCGATTAGTTATTAAATCTTATTGGGAAAGGGTATCTTAATAACTGGATAGAGTAAAAATACTGCTGCTATTATAGTATTAGATTAGAGGGCATTAGGGACAAAATCAGCGAGCAACTAAGTGTATAAAATCGCTCAACCTATTGATCAATCACCATTTTAACAAATTTGATTGGTCGATACGAGTAGATTTTCTGTTTCGATGGATAGAAAGGGCGATGGCTAACCCAGTGGCAGCCTCGGCAGCCGCGACGGCTATTACAAATAGTGAAAAAATTTCTCCTCCTTCCCGATTGTTGGGAAGATTGGAAAGTGTAATAAAATTTATATTAATCGCATTAAAAATCGGCTCAAGACTCATCAGTGCCCTAACCGTATTTCTACTCGTAATTAGTCCGAAAAAGCCTACACACAAGATGTAGGCACCCAGAATTAGTCCTTGTTCAAACGTGATTTCTTAAATTTCTCCTCGAAAATTTTGGTAAGTAAATCTATTCTTCCAAATTTTGTATATGTACTAAAATATAAGGAAATTAGCATAAGTCAGAAAAATGACGAATTATCGCGGGTTGATGAAGCAGACGGCTTCTTATCGGTTGTAAGTATATCCTCGTCGCGTGCCAGATTAATCGCTCCCACTAAAGCAACTAAAAGAAGTATTGAAACAAGTTCAAACGGTACTACAAATTCGCCCAATAACTTGTATCCAAGTTGTTGAACATTATTACCCCCAGGTGTACTTGACATAGGACTGCCTAATTGATTAGTGAAACTTAGACCAAACCATTTTGTATTATGAATAACACAAGCTAATGCTAAAAAAAGGATTGTGCAAGCTCCTGAAGCAATGAGATACCCTATGCCGGAAGGGGCAATCTTGGAACCCGTCGGTTCGTCAGTAATCATTACAGCAAATATGGTTAAAACATTTATGGCTCCTACATAAACTAGCGATTGTGCAGCAGCTACAAAATCTGCATTCGATACAAAGTATAATAGAGATATACAAGTGAAAACCGACCCCGGAGAAAAAGCAGAATTAGCCGTATTGACAAATGATACTGCGCCTAAACTTCCCAACAAAATACCCAATTCTATTAAAGCGAAAACAAATTCATGAATTAATTCTGTTAGATTCGTTAGACACAATTACTTAGATGTTTCATTTGAATTTTTTTTTTACACTTAAACTTAACACTTTTACCCTTCCCCAGTTTTTTGAAAAAGTGTTATCCAATCAATTATTTGATAAGATAACTCGTTTTGCAAGTTATGAGTTAGGTACTAAGTTTTTTTTCACTCACAAAATTTTCAACAAAAAAATTTGTTGAATTCGAAACTAATTGAATTGAAACATCTTGAGAGACAGAAAGAGGTGCACGTCCCAAAGCCGTTTGATCACAATTGAGTTCGTGACGATCATAACTAGAAAGTTCAAACTCTTCGGTCATTGACAGACAATTTGTTGGACAGTATTCAATACAGTTCCCGCAAAATATGCAAACTCCAAAATCAATGCTATAACTTCTCAATTTTTTCTTTTTCACCTCTTTCATAAAGATCCAATCCACAACTGGAAGATTAATTGGGCATACTCGAACGCATACTTCGCAGGCAATACATTTGTCAAATTCAAAATGAATACGTCCGCGAAATCGTTCGGATGGTAAATTTTTTTCATAGGGATACTGGACAGTTATCGGTAAACGATTTGAATGATCCAAAGTAACCGCAAATCCTTGGCCAATGTATGTTGCCGCTTCTACAACTTGTTGACTATAATTTTGAAACTTAATTATTGCCGGAAACATAATATGGATAAGCCTAATTTCAATTTTTTTTTCTTACTACAAATTTATGTATAATTAGGGGGCGGATAGGTGCAATTGTTTCCTGGTATTAGATTAAATGAATTCAACTTGAACTGAAGCTGAAGTGAAGGCGTCAATTTATTAGTAAGATTCGGAACGAAGCTGTCAGCAACAAATTTCCCGAAGCAATAGGCGAAAGAAATTTCCATCCGAGATCTAGTAATTGATCCATCCTTACTCTAGGTAGAGTCCATCTTGTCAAAATGGAGATAAATAGGTAGAGATATGATTTGGATAATGTGATGGCGACCTCTAGAACCGGCTTCAACGTAGTGAACGACTCGTTGATGGCACTCAAAGTTGAAACATTTTGGTCGAACCTTTCAAAGAAAGGAATTGGGGAATTCCATCCACCTGAATACAAAACTGCTACAAATGGTGAGGAAACCAACAAATTTAAGTGGGAACCAACATAAAATAAGCCAAATTTTATCCCCGAATATTCAGTTTGGTAACCCGCGACTAATTCCTCTTCTGCTTCCGGCAAATCAAACGGCAATCTTTCACATTCTGCCAATGAAGAAATAAAAAACGCTATGAATCCTATTGGCTGACGCCACAGGTTCCACCCCAATAAGCCATAATTGGATTGTGTCTCTACTATATCAACTGTACTCAAACTACCAGATAAAGATAGTCGGCAGATTTTTCCACCTCTAATTCAAAACCGTACATGAACTCGGAGTCTCATACGGCTCCCCATCGAGATCTTGAAGAAGGGGCAATTACTTCAGTTGTAGATAAATTCGTTTCTAATCGATGAGATTCTGTTTGCTACAGGTTTGCTTCCGAATCTGTCTTACCCTTATTAAGTTTTATACTTTTACAAATTGAAATTTTCTAAAAAACGCTCTAGTTCTTCCGCTCATTCTCATTTGAGAGAAGTGTAATCTGCTTTTCCTGCATATAGAAAATGTTGTGGCCAAATGACTTCGCATAATTTTAATGAGAGTTACTTCGTTCCAAATGATTATCACTGAAGTGAATGGGATTATACTCGAGAATGAAACTATTTAGATGCACTACTCAGTCATCCCTACCAAAGCCGAGTTTATTCCATATAACAAAACGAAGGGATTACTTGGGATATAAAAGAGGGAAAAGTCTATGCATATGCAGACATAGATATATATCTACGTTCAAATTTACCCACTTATCTTCCCCATAACCTCTTTCTTTGTTTACTCCACTCTCGCCTCAAAAATCTCTTGTGTATATTCGTGTTTCTCGCCAATCACTTCTTGTAACTCCATAGGAGAACAAAATTGACTACCTGCTGCTCCCATCCGCTTCAAATCTAGATAACGAGTCAAAGACTTGGGATCACGTAGCATGCGCCGGTCAAATAAGCTTTTAGTTCGTACATGGACTATAGGGTTTGATTCCGTAACTGCGGAAACGCTGTTTGAGCTCACCCGGATAACAATTTGGTCTGTCATACAACGAAATTTATTTATATTACGGGCTTAATTTGTCTACCTCTTTATGCATTCGTGCTTAGCGAATCGCACGTAGGGATATTGACAGTACACATAAGGCTAAGGGTATTTCGTAACTAATAGACTGAGCTGCGGCTCTGAGACCACCCGAGAAAGAATATTTATTATTCGAACCGTATCCAGCCATGAGAAGACCCAGGGGTACGATGCTTGAGATAGCAATCCAGAAAAAAACACCTATTGCCGAGTCAGATAAAATAATATGTTGACCAAAAGGTATTATCAAATAGGTGATGAAAACTGGTATGACTACAACAGCTGGTCCGGCAGTAAATAACCAGGCGTTACCCTTAGCTGGAATGACGTCTTCTTTCAAAAGAAGTTTAATTCCATCTGATAGAGATTGAATAATTCCTAATGGACCTGCATATTCTGGTCCAATACGTTGTTGTACCCCCGCGGAGACCTTTCATTCAAGCCATGCAATGACTGAGACTCCCGTCGTGACTCCCAGAACTAGAATGAGAGTATAAGCAAAAATCCAAATCGATTCAGAAAGATTTGTTACAATTTTCCAGTTATTTAAAAGATCAACTAGGTTCTCTTCATTAAATTCGGTACCAATTATCATTTTAACGATCAACCTCTCCCATAATGATGTCTATGCTACCTAATATTGTCATAATATCTGCGAGCTTCATTCCCTCAATCAATTGAGGAAGAATCTGCAAATTTGTAAAACCGGGTGGGCGGATTTTCAATCTCCAAGGAAAGACGCTATCATCTCCAATTAAAAAAATTCCTAATTCTCCCTTGGGAGCTTCTATTCTTACATAATGTTCCTGTTTAGGCAATTTAAGGGTGGGAGAAGATTTCTTTCCGACAAACTGGTAATTGAAACCGCTCCAGTCAATTTCACCTCTTTGTTGCACAAGACGCCGACCCTCTAGATTTTCATACGGACCTCCCGGAAGAAGTTTTAAGGCTTGCTTAATAATATTTATTGATTCTTTCATTTCGTCAATTCGTACTAAATAACGAGCCAAAGAATCTCCTTCCCCCTGCCACTGAATTTGCCAATCCAGTTTATCATAACACTCGTAATGATCAATTTTGCGGAGATCCCATTGAACCCCCGAAGCTCGCAATGAAGGTCCAGATAATCCCCAATTGATGGCTTCCTGTCTGCTAATGAAACCTACGCCCTGTACACGTTTCAGAAAAATGGGGTTTTTCGTAATTAGCCGCTCATACTCATGGATTTTTGGAAGGCAATATTGGCAAAAATCTAAGCATTTATCTACCCACCCATATGGCAGATCTGCAGCAACCCCCCCAATTCGAAAATAGTTATGCATCATTCGCATACCTGTAGCAGACTCGAACAAGTCGTAAATCATCTCTCTTTCCCGAAATATGTAGAAGAAGGGAGTCTGGGCACCGATATCTGCTAGAAACGGTCCCAGCCATAACAGATGAGAGGCGATTCGGCTTAATTCAAGCATAATTACGCGTATGTAGCTAGCTCTTTCGGGTATCTGAATATTTGCCAATTTTTCCGGTGCGTTGACCGCAACCGCTTCGGTAAACATAGTTGCTAAATAATCCCACCTCGTTACATAGGGAAGGTATTGCACAGTTGTTCGGTTCTCAGCAATTTTTTCCATTCCTCGATGCAGATACCCCAAAATAAGTTCACAATCAACAACATTTTCACCCTGTGGAACGGCAACAAGTCGGAGAACACCATGCATTGATGGATGATGAGGCCCCATGCTTACCACAATTGGATCAACATTTTTAAGGCGAATACTCGTAAATTGCTTCCTTTCCAATAAATGTAATAAAACCCCATTTGCCCGGAGATGGGGCAACTTTTTCAACTACAATGTGGCAAGGAATCAAACCCCGTCAAGCAGGAAAGAAAAAAAAAAGTTTCACGCTAACGTACCTTCAACCCCCGAATACCTAGTTTATTCAAAACTTTTACATACAAACCCGTATTTGCGTTCGACAAATAAGTTAAAAGACGCCTGCGTTTCCCAAGTAATTTCCGCAAACCTAGTTGGGATGAGTAATCTTTGGGATGTAATTCCAGGTGAGATGTAAGCTTTGAAACTTGGTAAGTTGAGTAGTAAATTTGAGAAACGGTAAATCCCGTATTTTTGTTCCCACTTAAGAGCTCTGCGTCAATATATTCTTGTTTTTTCATGTAATTAGTAATCACGATTCTGTTTGCTGTATCAGATCGATTATAAGGGGTTTGACTGATAGTTGCAGCAATAATTATCTGTATATAAAAATTTGGTTACTTGTGTATGGGGGGTGCGGGGTTTTGTACCCCACCCTCCATACCTATGAATTGAGTCTCCATGTCTGACCGATAAATGACTCTAAACTCCGCCTCTACTTGCAGCATTCAAGTTTGTGAGTAAATGATTGATTTCCAACTATCCCAACTCCGATAATACTGATTTAGCGACTGGGCGCATATCGAGCTTGATTCTTTTAACTTGAAGTAATGGGATACATCCGTATTCTCAGTGTTGCAAATCGACTTCCAGTTGTGACGCCAAAAGAAAATCTACTGGCACAAGCCACTTCCTCTAACCGATGACTAGGCCATAAAAAACGTTTGATCTTTTGAATCTCATTTAGTTCTGGCAGGTAAGGGGAATGTTTCTTTTCGCTGTTGGGAATCTTTTCAATTTCTGAATTAAAGTGAGAGGAGTATAATCCTAAGTCTGAGTTTTTTGAAATTAGTAAACAGCGGAGGAATCGAAATTCCCGTCGCCGTCGTGGAAGTAGAAGATCGTCGATGTTATAACTGCGAGAGTTTTTGTAATTTCGTTCAGTTAATATGTGTAACAGTTTCGATATGTAACTATCATTATATATATTTTTGTATAAACGTCTCTTGGCTCTACTTATTAATCTAGACTTGAATTTTAGCAGAGGGTTAATTATTCTGTATAACAAATCTTGATCGTCAAATACTAGTGCTAACCGATGAGATGAAATGACAGATAAATTATGTAGAAGATCAAGTTTAGTTGTCGTGTTGAAATATAAATTTAATAACTCTGAATTTATTTCAGTATTGGCACAGAGTGTGGCCAGATCTTGGTCATCTCCTAGCATTCTCGTAAGAGCTATTAAGTTTCTAAATTTTTCTGATTCCGCCTCAAATTTCCATTTCCACCGGAATATGTAGTCCGCATCTTCCCTTTCATCTGACATTACCTCGTACAACTCATCCGAAACTTTCTGGAAACGGCTATTTATATCTAGTACTAAGTCGGATTGGTCATTATCTTTCAACATGAGATTTTTCAACCCCTTTGTTTTCTTCTTGAAATTGGAAAAGTCCTTCATTTTTACAACATTTAGATTTAGCCATGGCATTAACTCAAATTGCAAATTATATTTTATTTCTGCATGAGAATTCTGGAAGTGAACAAATTTACCAAATATGTTTCCCTTTTTCCCCCTAAATTTTCGTATGCGATTATTGCATTGAGACTTTTGCTTTATAACATTTTTTTGCGCATACAAGTTCTGTACATCCCCATTTTGCACGAAATCAGTTAAGTTTTGTAATAGATTTCTATGTTTACGGAGTTTACTTAAATTCCTAATCCGATCCCTGGGGAAGGATTTTTTCGCGTAAATTGAATAATTGTGTAATTTGCTTTGAGAAACGTGACGTCTCAGTTTATTTCCAGTATTTGCCTCAATATTACTAAATTCGTTCAAGCTAACTTTCCATTTTCGAGGTGCTATATTGCCCCACACGGTTAACGGTAAATTATATCTATCGAGATACTCTAGCGATTCATTCCAATTATTCTCATCCAAGTTACAAAACTTATTCAAAAATCCCCGGTTTTCCATGTATTTTACAACATTTTCGTCAATGTTGACTTCGGGTTGATTTAAGTTTGAAACAGGATCGCTATAGAGACAAATATTGCCCTGCCTGCTTCTTGTTTCGCAATTATTTTTATTTTTCTCACTACTATTAACGAACATATTTAAGTTTAAGTCTTTCCCCATACCAATATTCCATATATCGGCATAGAGACAAGCTCGAGATGACGATCCCAGACGCGGAAATCTATCCCTTAGCAATAAATTGTTTTCCCAATTGATGTTACTTAGCACCCTAGTCAATTGTGTATAAAACGCAACAAATTCATTAAAGTAATGAACGAAAACTTTGTCAATTGTGAAAAAAAAGTTTATTACTACCGAAACAACTTCTTCAACAGCTTCCTCGCCGAATAAGCATAAATTTAATAGTAGTTCCTCAGAATCTGCTGGTTGCTTTCGTTCGGATTTTGCAGAATTAACGAAATTTCTATCACTTAATAGGACGTCGACTTTTGTCGGATCCACCAAATTCTTTTCGGGATTTGATTCATCTGCTTCAAATTTTTTGTCCAAAAGATTTACGGGGTCGACTGCAATGACACCCGTGACAAATTTTTCTCTTAGTTGTTCTTTAGCAACAAATTGTTTATCAGTAACACTAGCCGGATGCAATTCCCCGCCAATAGCGATAGAGTTACTATTGCTCATGATCATGTCATACTCGGTTTTCACCATTTCACCTATGTAATTGGCGGATGGGGCCTTCATCCAATCTTTTCTATCTGAACCAAAGTCACTTGATACTTTTCTAACTCGTTTGAAATTGGAGAGAAAGTTCCACTCCTTCGAAGTAGTTGAGTTCATGTTCAAATTTTTTTTAAAATTGAACTTGGAATCAATCAAATTATAGGCTTGCCTAATTTGACGAGGTAAACCCCGCTTATAAATCCGAATTAGTTTCTTCCGCACAGGTTTCCAAAAAGAAGTTTCTTTCTGAATAGTTCCGAAAGGTACATCTGTCTGATATCCCAAAACAGTTAAATAAATAAATTTAGGTCTTTTTCTCTTCAATCTCCTTTTATTTTTTAATTGTTGTCTCTCACTAGATCCAGCTTCCATATGTTCTTTTCGAAGAATCTGTTGTTTCCTATTTTCATCTGTGTACCAGGGTTTTAACCGAAAGGGATACACCACTTTTATCTGGATACCTTCTCTTAACCATCGGGGGGGTAACTCATCTTGCGAAAATTCTTCGCCATCAAACGTACAATTAATGTGAACTTCTTTCCTCCATTTTGTCCAGTCTTTATTCCATTCGGAATTTTGGCGCAATAAAATACGGCTAATACTTTTTATGATTATAATTGCTGGTAATTTTATAAACTTCCGAAATCTGGATTGAAAAACGAGCATATATCCTCTTCCATTATGAATAGGACCTATATCCGATCTAGCTGCTACAGCTGAACGAACAAGTTTTGATTCACCGATTAAACTTTTATCCGCGGATGAAAACCTATCTAGTAGCTGCTCCCCGAGCTCGTAATCCGCGTCTTTTTCCAGCTCATCAAATCTTGTTTTGAGACTCGACGTTATCAACCGCTCAAAGGGTGGTTGAAATAAAATTGGTATTTCCGCCGATCTGATGAAAAAAGACGAACGTATTTTCCCTTGAAGTGCTTTCCAGAGCAAAGTCTTCCGCCTCCTAGAACGCATGGATCCCTTCAAGAATTTTCGGCGGAAATCAGAAACTTTTGCGTATCGCTTCACCAATTTTGCCGATCTGGGTTTTCCTTTTGCGGACGTAATACCCACATTACGCAACTTCCTATAACGAAAATCACCATCTCCCCCCGGAGCGTCAAAATCGTTGTCGAAATACAGTGCGATATTCCGGGCTAGATCCATACTTAGATCCTCGATTTTGTGTAGTCTGCGTATTTTATTTTCCGCATTTAACAATCTTTTACAGTCACTTACCAAAAACGTTTTGGATGGAGACATCCGATTAAATGGGTAACAACGTCCCTCTTTAAGGTAGGTCAGAAATAATAGCCGATCCTCGTAATCTAAATCCATTATTTCTTCCCAAGTAACATTGGGTTTAGACGAATATTTAATCTTCTTTAAAATTTTTTGCACCTCGTAGTCGTACAAAACTCGATTTTTGAATATGAATTGGAACATACGTTTACTTCTTACCGGCAAAGTTTCCCAGGGAAGAGCATTTACATTTCTCTGTTTCCACTCCACATTTTTTTTGGATATCCAATCTTTAAGAACATTTTTTTTGGCGATGCCTCTTATACTTCTACTTCTTTTTTCCGCTTCAAACTCGTCCCATTCCCATCTGTTCAAACCCAATTCATCCACTACCAAAAATGTTTGTGAAACCGGAATTCGTATACGGAATTTATTGACGAAAGGGTCATAAGTGTGGGGTATCCGCCTCCTTTTACTGCCTGTTAATCTGGTTCTTTTCCCCATTGTTTTTGGAAACAAAGAACCGGTATCTAATAATTCAATTCGATCCGTTAATTCTTTCTGAAAACTTTTGGCTCTTGCTAGTTTTTCCGAAATCCAATTCCGGGGTAAGAAACGGATTCTCGCAGACTTACGGGATTTCACCATAGATCGATACATCTATTTCTCAAAAATTGACAAACTGGGCAACGCTGCAAAAGACAATCTTTCCTTCCCATCGGTTAGACATTTTTCGAAAAAGTATGTAGCTGTTTTCTCTTTGTAAAAACTGCTATCCATGTTGGATCGACAATTTTTAACAAATCGATTACCCCGATTTCCTCTAGAGGGATCGAAAAAAGAGATAGGCCACGGTTTAAAAAACCACCACAACAAATCTGAATATTCAGCAATTTTCCAAAAAGACATTTCTCTATCGTGGGATTCATTCATAAACTTCTTGGTCCAGAAAGATACCGGGGCTCTACCCAAATAAGCCACGGCATTTACTGCAAAAACAATACTAAAAGTTGTATATATAGAACGTTTCGCCAATAGATAGAGCATAGGTGAATCCCTTTCTACGCGAGTCAAAAGTAATCTAGACAAATAATTGAATGCTGCCTGACCAATTAACCAACCCCAAAAAGTGGCGATTAAAAAGAGTTTATTAGTGCTATACCTGAAAAAAAATAGGTAAGTTAGTCTGGTCAACACAGGATTTGGTAATAGAATTGGATTTAAAATTTGAAACAAAAAACTGATCAAGAATAATCTAACTACTCGCGAATCACGCAATAATGTGACGGGGCGCAAAATCTGATAATTTGGAAAATCCTTGATTATCAAACAAAAGAGGAGCATATACGGTATTGCCAAGACAGTTAGTACATGTGGCTTTGACAGTATTATATATATTGGCGAAAAGTATATTGACAAAATAGTTACTAGCTGTCCCAGCATTGACCCACTTAGAGAAACAAGACCACATAGATTTCCACCCAAAAGAAAAGATCTCACACATAAAATTTGTGGAGGTCCCACAGGTAATGTTGCGAGTAAACCGTAATATAGACCAAGTAATATATAAGGACTCATCACTTTTGACCAAGGCAGTAACAATAATATATTTGTATTCGTTGCAGTTTTTTTGATGTGTAATAAAATTGATTTATTTTTTTGTAATCGTATCTATCGTTTGTCTATTAGAACCCTTACTTCTTGTTGCTTCTACCATGTTTTGCTCCCGTACTAGTACCAGTAGTATCACTACTATTATACGTAGAAATGCACCATCATTCAAGTAACTTTGAAAAATCAATTATAGGTTTTAATAAAATTTTTACATAGAATTTTTTTCTTAATCGTATAAAAAGCGATAAAATTAACAAAATTACTGATTAAGAAATTAAATAACCGCAGTTAAAGATCTTCTCATAGTGATTAGTTATCAATTGTTAGGTACTTTTTTATGAGAAAGTTTAATCAATTCTTTGTTGTCTGTTTCGACAAACTACGGGAGCCTGAGGTCAAGCTACCTTTACATCGTAACGGACGAGTAACTAGCTCGAGAATGTCTCGAGCATTACCGGATCCATGAATTTGTGCAAATGTAAATTCAACTGACCATTTGGTATCTATATTTCTAGCCTCCAAAGGATTGGCGTGAGCCATTCCAGTAATAGCCAAATGAGGTTTCAGTTCATGCATACGTTGCACCTGTCCATAATTGTCCGGTTTTTCAACAATCCGAGGTAAAGGCGTTTTCATTTTTCTGCAAGTATGCTGTAGAAGCAAGAGCTCAGCGGCTTGATATCGCCTATCCATATAGGGAATACCTATTTCATAAACAATCATTCCACATCGAATTAAAAATCTTGCTATAGAAATTTCTAACAAATTATCTCCCATAAAAAAGACGGATTTGCCGGTTACCATTCGGATATAATCTTCAATATTTTTCCATATCCGATTTTCCTTTTCTTCAAGACCATCTGGTCTTATATTGAAAACTAAACAAATTTTTTCGATCCAAGCCCGTGTCCCATCCGGACCAATTGGAAAAGGTGCTCCAACTAACTGGCATTTCCTTCGACGCATTAATGTTGTTGCCGTACGACTTAGGAAAGGGTTTACTCCACATACGTAGACGTCTTCTCCTAAGCCGGGGAGTTCATCATACCTTTGGGAAGGTAACCACCCCGAAACTAAAATGGACTGACGCTTCAACTCTGAATTTAGTTGTGAAGCTACGCTTGAGGGTAAAGAGCCAAAAAGAACTAAATTGGATCGTATTAATTCACTCCTCCGAGAGGGATTTTTGTCATTTGAAATAGTATTCATTTGGATACGTCCAAATTCATCCTGCTTTTTAAAGTTTGTGTAACACTGTTTGTATTCTGGACATCGATGCGCCATGGCAGCCAACACAGTATCTTCCCCCTGAGTGAAGGCATAATCCAACCCATTTGCTCGTGCGACTACAATAGGTATTCCTATTTGTCTTTCCAATTTTGGTGCTATACCTTCCAAATCCATCTTTATTATCTCTGTCGTACAGGTACCGATCCAAATGATAACACTAGGATTCCGATCGTCTCTTATCTGTAAGCAAATCTTTTCCAATTCTTTCTGATCATTTAATTGAGCTGAGATGTCTCCCTCTTCCAATTCTGCCATTGCGTAGCGAGGTTCTGCAAAAATCATCACTCCAAGAGCATTTTGTAGAAAATAACCACGAGTCTTCGTACCCACCACTAAAGAGAAACTATCTTCAATTTTTTGGTACAGCCAAGCTACACAACTAATTGGACAAAAAGTGTGGTAATTACCAGTTTCACATTCAAAAGCAGGAGTTTCCGGAGTTTTCGTGGAAGTGTTTCCTTAGATTAGAAAAGTGTAGATATAGATCCACATATGTATACACAAAGACTTACCTTCTTCACTATCAAATAATTGTAAAGTCAAGCGGAACATCTCGTTGATTACATCCAATTCCATTTCCACTTCTAGAATCGGCATTTAGGTAAAAATCAGATAGTAAACTAAACAATTCCCTATCTGGAATTTCTCTTGGTACGACTCCTTCTGGTTCAGCTAAAATTTAATCTGCTATATTCAAATGAAAATCACAAACATAATTTAAATTTGGCTCGTACTCAGCCATTTCAAATAAAGTTTTTCCTTTCACCCTCGATACGCGAATATCTTCGACTAAAGGCAATACTTCAAGTACAGGCATAGGACAAGCTTCTACATATTTATCAATAAGATCTCTCTCAATTGTTCGATTTCCAACTAGACCAGCTAACCGCAAGGGATGAGTATGTGACTTTTCCCTGACCGAAGCCGCAATACGGTTTGCTGCAAAAAGAGCGTCGAATCCGTTATCAGTTATAATAATACAATAATCCGCATAATTTAAGGGAGCGGCAAATCCTCCACAAGCAACATCTCCCAGAACATCAGATGAAATAATGTCATATTCATAGAAAGCATTTGACTCTTTCAAAGGTTTTACCGTTTCTCCCACAACATACCCTCCGCACCCAGCTCCTGCGGGGGGTCCTCCAGCTTCTACACAATCTACCCCCCCATAACCTTTATAAATAACATCTTCAGGCCATACATCTTCATAGTGGTAATCTTTTACTTGTGAGGTATCTATAATTGTAGGTATTAAAAATCCTGTCAGTGTGAATGTACTATCATGTTTTGGATCGCATCCAATTTGTAATACTTTTCTTCCTCGTCTAGCTAAAGCTATTGATATATTACAGCTAGTTGTTGATTTTCCAATTCCGCCCTTTCCATAAACTGCTATTTTCGTTTCACGAAGCTCCAATTCGCGTTCATTTCTCCCGACTATTCTTCATCTTCCCCATTTCTATATTTCCTTTTCGTTTTCCCTACTCTTTTGAGTCCTCAAATATTTTTTTTTCCATGACATGAGGTGGAAGAATCCTGCAACTATTCTACTACGCCTCCTGGAAGGGGGGAATAGAAACCACTGATTGGTGATTGATCAATACGAATCATGGGAGGGGCTTGTGAGGTTGATCTCTACCTTGTCTTAGCCGATTGCCCCCCCCCCCTCCCATGCCCATGATTCGGGGGCCTTTCCATTCAAATGGGATTGCTATCGCCGCTGCCTCCCCCTATAATGGGGGTTAGGGCGTACGTGAAGTTTACAAAATGGCAGAGAAAGCTTAACTCCCTCCAGATTTGGAATTGGCTTCCTGAAAAGAGGTCTTCAAGTGTGTATGAGACTGAATCCCCTACCATTTTCCTCGGTAGCTCAGCGGTAGAGCGGTCGGCTGTTAACCGATTGGTCGTAGGTTCGAATCCTACCCGGGGAGATTCGTATCTATGTCAAGAATTCTCAGTAATAAGAGAGTTGTATTTCACACATATGCCAGTCGCGTTGGACCATGACCCACCAATCAATCGTTGAGTTTACTATCGTGCTTATTTCAAGCCTCAACACCAATAAGTAGAGGCGGGAAGACTGGCGCGTCCTTCCCTCACCCCCCCCCCCTTACGTTTAGGCTCTCTGATCAGCTCCAAGATCCCATTGAGGCGTCGTCTTTTAAGAGTTTCCACTTCAATTCAATCCGGTGTATCGAATGATTGGAATGAACGATTTAATCAGTCAACTGGGGGAGGGAAATCCAAAATTTTATTGAGGATACGTATTAATAATTAATAGTTATACAAAAAATTTGCTTTGTCTGCAAAATTCCTGCGGAATCACCTATATTACTCCTCTCAATCCTATTTTTCATCAGTAGAGAGACTCCTATCATATTCATATAGTAAATAGTAACTGGTCTCCAACTTCTTACTTTTTGAAATGCTGAAATTGGATTTTCCGTATCAGTAAAAGGAAAATATAGATCTTCCTCCTACTGATTTGGCTTTCAATTTTAGGGCTAGAAATCTAGACAGAGTGGGGAGTATCTAAGGAGGGAAACAACGGTTGTTTCACGATATCGAACTTTCATGAAGGAATTGTTTCATTGTTCGATCCAGTGATGCTTTACCAAACCGGAACGGATTGGATAGATAGTCATAAGTTTCAAGCAACATATTATAGATAATAAAATCCTGAAATGGGGAATGGTTCCGTCTCATCCATTTGTTTCTATGAACCAGAAGCCTAAACCGAAGAAATCGTTCCGGGAAATCCTCCGCTATCGTGTAGCAACCCAAACGAACGGGAGTAAATGTCTGTGGATATTGCAGATGTATATCTATGAAAGAGGTTTCCTTGATGTATTCGGAATCTCGCTCCTCCTCATCCGAAGGAAGATTATTCCACCGATTGATAGATGAGTCGGGTTTCAATTTCGGATTATCTTCACGATAGAGAAAGAAATTTTTAATTTTCTTATTTGACATCTTCTGAAGGCGCTGCCTTCTCATACCGTAAATGGTGTAAAGCCTCCGCGCCAGTTCTTTTGTCGGCAACAAGTTGCGGCGCGAGGAAGGAATGTTAGGGTCTGGCTGGAACAGAAGCATGGGGTCCCAGATGAAGCGCCCCCCGAAGAGTCGAGTCGTTTCATTAAATCGATCACAATGTGTTTCATACTCATTAGATGAGTCGTCAGAGATTCCCAATTCGATAAATTGATCACGTAACAACATATTATCCAATCGGTTTTCGAATCTTTTAATGGAGTTATCTGTTACATTAGTGACAGATTTCTCAAAGCTGAAAAGATACCCGCTTTTCTCGCGCCACTTATTTTTATCCCCCTTAATCTTATTGAATTCAAAATCTTGTTGGGGTATATAATTCTGATTGTAGTAAAGGAGAATTAAGTTATACAAATGGTTGGGTTCGGATAATACCCCCATCAATTCGTAAGTCCCGCTTCGCAGGAAACGGAGACGCCAAGCCTTGTGGGACCAAGTAATCTCACGCGATATCTCTGTCGTTGAGTTTATTAATTCGGGTGACTGTTGCATCTCGAAATCGGTTAGACTACTAAGTCTCCCTCTTCTCAGAGATTTAGAAGAGCGACTGGAAGAGGTTACACCTGAGCAATACTTGGGTTTTCCAATAGGAAAGGGGGGATAAAAACTATTACTACGTCGACTCCCTTCTCTAGAAATTTCTGAACGTGATAAATTATTCGAGAGGTTTTCTAGGAGGCCACAAGCTAGGTTTAAGTCATTCTCTACGAGTTTGTCGATAGCAATGAAATTGTCCCCTCTCCTCATATCCATTTGGAACGAATCGCGAGCTACTAATTCAGCTAGTAGCCCTAGGAGATGCGAAAACATAGTGAATTCATCAATTGTTGATTCGGTGATTGAAGGTTCCACATACCAGTTAGACAAGTAATAAAATCGCATTTTTAACGCGTCACGACCAATAAATGAAATATTTGTGAGATAAATATCTATCAAACTATTCTTCGAAGTGGCTTCCGCCATCTTGTAGGAAAAGATTTTCCATTCAGAATCAGATTCCATCCCATTGCCCATATCACTAACAGTCGAATGTTGTCTATGCAAAGCTAATCCAATTGCGTTGCTACATACAAACTTTTTCCTTTTGGAAGTACCTATTAATAACGCTTCATTAGCGAGAAAGAATAAATCTCGTTTACTATAACCTGCAGTTCCAAACACAGTACTTTCAAGAAGAGGCGGATCAGCTCCTACTTCGAAACCTTTGATACGTAATAGAATTGACAATTCTTTCTGACGTTGACACCCATTGGACTTTCGGAAATTTATTAATTAGTTTAACCGATTCGGAGCTACTGAAGCTGGATCTATCCTCGCAGGTACGTGAGTCGTGGCAATAACGACATTCTTGCGGATGTTGGAGTTGCCGAGCTTGTGACCAATACTCTTCAATATTTGGCAAAGTAAAAATTTGGGATCAGCTTCTAGCTTATTATACGAACGATGAATATTCAATTCATGAATATCTTGAATCCATAGTGTACAAGGAGACATTTCTCTCGCTATTTCAAAGACGATATTTAATCGGTGTACGCTCTCTTTCGAGATGAAATTTCCACGTACATTATTGAAAAAGGATCGGTTGTATATGAACCTCTTTAGTGGTAATTTCACCACTGGAAAGTAGGAGTTGAATGCTACATCTCTAATAATAGAGGATCGACCAGTTTCTATAGGTCCTACTAGCAAAATTCCTCTAGATGGTAATAATCCCGATTGGAATGAAATAGGTATGTCACCACATGGCATGTTTAGTAGACTGTCTCCTCGTCTTGTTGTTGCTGAAAGTAGAATATTTCTCCCAAGGGCGGAAAAAGCCCACTTCTCCGCAGGATCCAACTTACGAATCTTGTGACCCAATAGATCATTTTGCCAGAATTGAAGTAAGTATGCCAAAACATTGGATCTTTCTTGTGGGTAAGGTTCATGAAAAATATTGTTGCTCAATAAATCATAATTGGATTTCGATTTCGATGCATACCTGTAGAGAATCTTAGTCGTTACTAAATATTGAGTCAGTAGTTCTTTATTACTATCTAAAATATCAGAGCTTTCCCTACGAAATATCCATGAATCAAGTTCATTTTTCACGAGAAAGAAAAAAATTATATTACTTACACAATTCAAGAATCTATTCAAGGAATGGATTAGTAGATCTCTCGTTAACATTTAGCTTGTCGGGGGGGAATACATTACCTTTTTTAAATAGGATCCACGCATTGGGTCTGTTAAATATTCAATAGTATCGAAACGTTTCCACAAATGAAAAGAATTGGAACCCGAAACGGCAGACAAAGGATGTTTCAGTAACGCGAGAACAAATAATATGGAGAGGATGCAGCAATAAAAGATAGGCCTGTTGGAAAATTGAGATACCGACCATTCCCCTGGATGTAACATCTCTGCTTCATCAGGAATTTTTTCGAGAATGAGGAGATTTTTCTCGGGTAATATAGTATTAATAGAATTGTTTCCGAATCTCAATCCTAGCCTTTGCAGGCTTCGGAGTAAATAGCCTTTCGCGCCACCTACTAAATCCTCAGCAATTCTTTCATAAATTCTCGGAAGATCATGACTTGAATCGTAACTTATCTTAAGTACTATTTCTGGATATGTTTCTCTAATTAGATCGCAGAAGTATTTCCACCAAGTGGGGGTAAAAAACAGGGGTATATAATCTATCAATAAGCTCCATTTTTTGCCGATATTGTCTTTCCAAAAGATCCAAGAGATCTTATATACGTTTAAATCTTTTGATAATTCATTAAAATTGATGAAATGGGACAGGCGAGTAGCTTTTTCCCGGGCAGATGAATCTGCAAACCCCGTATTTTCGCGGGGAACCTCCTTTCCAATTGATCCTGCTACAAATCTCGATGTTACATCATTGCATAATGAGAATCTTAGCGACCAATAAGGTGTACCCAATTCTTCCGGTTCCCAGAAATACTCAATAGACAAACCGTTTCGATAGACTCGATTCCTGGTGGAACCATTTCTCGAGTCTAATCCGTCTTCAACAAACTTCTCCGAATTGACTCGATCTAATACCAAATTCCGACGAGGTTGGGATCGCTGATGATCCGACCACGAGTCGGAGTTTACCGACGTCTTCTCCAAAGAAACTCCATCGTTACTGCACAAAGATAGGAACGAGTCTGTCCCTTCACGAAGGGATGAGCTCAAACTTGCCAGTAACCTATTTAGATCCGAAATAGAATTGGGAAGTCCATGTAAATGATTTACTATTGTCGCAGATTCATGCAGATTAGGCAAAATGAATTGAATTGGTGTGAGTAAGTGACCAGCTACCTTCCCTGCTGTTTGTTTCAATAAATTGGATGATAACGAATCTGACAGTTGGGGATGAATAAATGAAATGATATCAGATGAGATGGCTTTCTCGTGGGAGCCCACATAAAAGTTTTTTAACACGTTGAGATAACTACTGTTGCATTTCCCGATGAAGAAACCCCTTGGGATGAAGTTATTTTCAGCACGGCTCCGTATAGGTGAGTCGTTTATTTTATCCATTTGATCGGAAATGCTTTTTGAAATACCCTCACCAATCTTCCTAATTGAATTCCCTTCACGACTTAAATCATACAGAAACAGATTCCAAAATTGCCTCCCCGTAATGGAAAGAGCCTCACTCGAGAATCCTGCTCGGATAACTTCGATGCGAGGCAACCCGGGAAGGTTGGAATTCGACGCAGGTTTCAGTGCGGCCGAGGAGCCTACCGATTTTTCACTTCTTAACAGTCTAGACTCGATGAAGAAACTTCTTGCTTCTTCAAGAATTGTTTTGAAAAAAAGTATCTGTTCGTCAATGTAACTATCAGATAAACTTGATAAAAAATCAAGCTCAATACGACCCATTTTGTTAAATTTCTCAAAATCTATATCGTCCAATTTTTTGATGCAGTAATCAATGGTATCTATCAGAGTTTTCTGGCGAGTAGCCTCAGCAACAATCATTTCAGAAATAAATAACACATCGAGAAATCGATGAAAATATTTCTTGGTATGTTGATTGGTACTACGGAGACTGACACCAGTATTATTTAGCAACTTGCTTTCCACTATTGACACACGGCAGATTAATTCCTCCAAGTCGTACTTCATCGCTTCTCCCAAGAATTTCCCGACAGGCGAAAAAGACAAATCCCCTGTCGCATCGAGCCATCTGTGCACATTTGATTGAACATTCCTACACTCATGAATTCGGAAGGTAACAGATTCGTTCAGTAGACGCTCTACATTATCCTTCCACTTAAATAATGTTTAGTCAGTTGCAATTCTTGTTACACTGGTGTATTCTCCGCCCCCCCTCCATCCATCCAACCAATATTTGATTTGGTAGAAATATTCAGTGGATAACGCGTGGAGATAATCGTGGAGAAGAAATATGTATGTTGAGTAGAGAGGTATAATTCTATTTCGCCCATATAATTTAACTAAAGAATATATTTTAACTAAAGAATATATTGAATCTAGGTTCCCCCCCCCTTTCAATTTGTTTAAAAAATTAGTATTTTCATTTTGATTAGTTGTTTCCTTAGGTATCTCAAAAGATGCTTTAAAATAGTTTGGAAGAATCTCATTGAAGTCAAAATATTTGCTATTTGCTAACCTAAGTTTCTTGCCAGATATTTTGGTAAACGGCATATTTTTCCTCATTCCCGATAGAAAAAATCCTTTCTCGGATTTGATGCTATTACCGACGTCAATAACTATCTCCCCATCAAAAATAGGGTTTGATTTCTTAATTCTCGAAAGGAAGTCAGTGAATCGGCTTATTAATTGATTTCTAATTTGTAAATAAGCGTGTAGAACGGGAAAGTCTTTTCTATCTTCTCCATAATCTAATCCGGATATAAAGCTGCGAAACAACATCGTTTTTTTACAAGACGCAAACGAAAATAAGTTGGAAAAGGCTTCTTGCTCAAAGTAAAATGCCGATCCATCCCCTCGGTGATCTGCTGAATCTGCGGATTTAAGTAGCGCTTTGTCACAGGGGTCCAATACTACGGGACTTAATGAATCGTTTCCCAACCGTATTGTTTGTAACAGATCCAGATCTTGCTCGTCATGAATTTTCCAGAGAAGCGACGAATCAAAATTGTTTTGGTGGCAGCCACTTCCGTTCTTGGAAACTACCAAGTGGTTATAGAATTTGAAAAACTTAAGTAAATTTTCCAGATACCTACCCCCACGAACCACTTGAATCCCTTCAGTTTTATCCTTGAATCTATCCCTGCTAAATAGTAGGGAATCCTTCCGTGCCTTCCATATACCGAAAACCGGGGGAGACGTGACACCATAACGAATTTTTTTCTCCTCCTTTGAGGAATCTGCATAAATTGAAATATCTTTGTTCGAACCTAAGTGGTAGGGAGCCGGTACTCCTTTCCCCCCATTTCTTCCAACAGATAAAAATTTGTTGAATCGAAGGGAGCAATCGTAGGAAAAATTATCAGAATTTTCTGTCTGTTTCTTTCTTATTCCGTCACCTCCATTAATGACTTTCGTTAATACAAAACTTCTCTCAATCGAATTTTTGTCACTTAAGCGATGCATAAAAATTGGTATCGTCAGCAACATCAGCATCTCCAGGGTGATGCTACTACCCCTCATTACTGAATGACGCAGATTACAGAAAAACAGTGAACTTAGAAATCACAAGTCAGATAATCTGATAAAAGGTTCAGCAGTTGAAGCTGGACTAACTACAAGTTCTTCAAGATGTTGGTTTCCCAATGATTTGGAGAAGTAGCTTAATGCATCGACTTCTAAGAAGTCCCAAACTTCAGATGAAAAATACGGGCCCCTTACTCCTACTCTTTCTCTTACCACCTTTTTATTTTTCGCCATAGTTTTTTTTTCCACATTAGGTCTGAGACTATTTATCTACCTATTCTCCATATTTATTATACCGAGAATTTCGAAAATTTCAAGATGGGATGGAAGAAATTTATCAAACGAGTCTAGTTATTTCCGTAAATAGCTGCATCCAAAACTGGAATGAAATTGGGAATTTTCAGATGTTATTGTCGAAGAGACCCGCATATAGCCCATCCACCTCAGCAAATTATCTTCGCCCTAAGCAAGCGGAGGGGTAGTATTACCCGGATGGGCGAACGACGGGGATTGAACCCGCGCGTGATGGATCCACAATCCATTGCCTTGATCCACTTGGCTACGTCCGCCCCCATTGTTATTTGTTTTTTTTTGTTAAAGGGCTCCTCGAATGTGAACAAGATCCATCCTTTAAGCTAGATAGATTCTTCGATTGATAGACATCCAAATTAACTGCATGTATATAACAAGATAACAGAGAATCTGTAAAATGAAAAAATGTAATCCCAACTCCTTCTACCCAAAAGATTGAAAGGTTACAAGCATTCAGCGAATCGGAATAGTAACTTTTTTCAAGAGTTAAATCTCAGAAGGATATTCCAACTCTTCTTTCTCCTCAATTCAATGTGGGAAACTGGTGACCGTGAGATTGTGACAGGCCGTTATTTTCCCCTCTTTTCGTTCTACCGTAGGAATCTTCCCTTTTCATTGGACACCAAACTCCATCTTCCGAAGTTGAAGGGTTTGGTATCCAGTTGTGCTGCATAACCAGACGGCTATTATCCGTTTATAGAAGGGGCTTCGACAGAAGCTAAGTCTAGGGGGAAGTTATGAGCGTTACGTTCATGCATGACTTCCATACCTAGGTTGGCGCGGTTTATGATATCAGCCCAAGTGTTTATAACACGACCTTGACTGTCAACCACGGATTGGTTGAAGTTAAAACCATTCAAGTTGAATGCCATAGTGCTGATACCTAAGGCGGTGAACCAGATACCTACTACGGGCCAAGCAGCTAAAAAGAAGTGTAGAGAACGAGAATTGTTGAAGCTAGCATATTGGAAGATCAAACGACCGAAGTAGCCGTGAGCAGCTACGATGTTGTAAGTTTCTTCTTCTTGACCAAACTTGTAACCTGCATTGGCAGACTCATTCTCAGTAGTTTCCCTAATCAAACTAGAAGTTACCAAAGAACCATGCATAGCACTGAATAGAGAGCCGCCGAATACGCCAGCTACACCCAACATGTGGAAAGGATGCATTAGGATGTTGTGCTCAGCCTGGAAGACGATCATGAAGTTGAAAGTACCAGAAATGCCCAGAGGCATACCGTCAGAGAAACTTCCTTGACCAATTGGGTAGATCAGGAAGACGGCGGTAGCAGCTGCGACTGGAGCTGAGTAAGCGACAGCAATCCAAGGACGCATACCTAAACGGAAGCTTAGTTCCCACTCGCGACCCATGTAGCAAGCTACACCAAGTAGGAAGTGAAGAACGATCAGTTCATAGGGACCACCATTGTAAAGCCATTCATCGACGGAAGCTGCTTCCCAGATTGGGTAGAAGTGTAACCCAATAGCTGCAGAAGTAGGGATGATAGCACCAGAGATAATGTTGTTACCGTATAGCAAAGAACCAGAAACGGGTTCGCGAATACCGTCAATATCTACAGGAGGAGCTGCGACAAAAGCGATGATAAATACAGAGGTTGCGGTTAGTAGGGTGGGAATCATCAAGACACCGAACCATCCAATGTAAAGACGGTTTTCGGTGCTGGTGATCCAGTCGCAGAAGCGACCCCATAGGCTTGCGCTTTCGCGTCGTTCTAGAGTTGCGGTCATGGTAATTTTTGGTTTCCGAGAAGGAGTTAGTGATTCCCCAGGCTAGTAAGCCTGTTAATTTATAGTGTATCACAAAAACCTATCTGTGTCAACCAAAATTGATTGAGTCTCTAGAATTCTTGGATACAGAGGCTTTTTCGCCGTATCTCCAATTTTTTTTTGTTAACTATTTCACAACCTGGATTCCCTAAAGGGAGAAATGAAACCTTTCTCCTACGTGATGCGCGCCCCTAATCAAAATCAAATTAGGTCTCTAAGAAACTAATTCTGCATCAAGCCTTTCTACGAACGAATCACTCCGCAGCTTTGCATCGACCAACGTATTACAAATATTGTAATAATTAACGAACTGAGGAGGAAGTAGTCGTCAACCCCTCACTCATCCATTTCTGCATAGTGTGTTTTTTGATTCCCCGATACCTGCGCCCCGATTCCAATCCACAACGAAAAGATTGTGGATTGGAACGAATCTAAACAAAACTAACGGAAGTGGGCAAAAGCTTTGTTAGCTTCTGCAACTTTGTGAGTCTCCTCCTTTTTTCGTATGGCACTACCAGAATTTCTGGCGGCATCCATCAATTCATCACTCAATCTTAAAGCCATACTTCGACCTGAGCGTTTTCGACACGCGATCAATGACCACCGGATGGCCGAAGCTTTTCCTTTTGCAGGTACTACTTCAACGGGAACTCGATAAGTGGATCCACCTACACGTTTGGTTTCTGTGACTACATCGGGAGTTACCCCACGAACTGCCTGTCGCAAAACAGACAGCGGGTTCCTATTTGTCTTTTATCTAATCCGCTTCATAGCCTGATAAAAAATCTGATAAGCAAGTGATTTTTTGCCGTTTTTGAGAATACGATCAACTAGCATGTTTACTAATCGATTGCGATAAATTGGATCCGATTCGATATTTCTAATTTTGTTCACTACACTGCTCCGATGTACCACGAGTTTACAACTATGTCAGACTTCAACCAATTTTTTTTTTTTCCGGCGCTGTCTTAAGCTACTATTTTGGCTTCTTTACTCCATATTGTAGAGTGGATCCGCCGGTTAGTGGGGGATCTCCCTCCAAACTGCACGTGCGACTTTCGCCGAATACAGCTTTCCATATGATTGAATAAGAACTACTCAAATGGTTTTCAACCAATTTTTCTTCGTTACGCAAATCATATTTACTCATTGCACATTGAGCATCCGTTTCCTTCTCTTCCACCGAGAAAGAAGAAATAGGTATGGGAAGGAAAAATCTTGCAATTCAGTTATCTTACTAGTAATGTCCGTAGGTTTCTCGATCCAATCGGTACATGTATACAAAGTCTCCGCCGAATCTCCGTAGTCGTAACCCGAACCTGTTCCGGAAGGAAAAGACTTTTTAGGTGGGAGTCCGGGTAAAACTCAACTTAACCTATTGGAGTAAAATACCTTAGACACCAAGTTGTTTCACACAAATAGACGGATAATAGTCAATCTTTGTAGTAGCAGGCTTCAGTCCCCCGGCAATACTGGGTCGGCTACACATTTAACATATCAGAACAACTGATACGGAATCATTGCGATGATACGAGTTGTGACAATGCTCTGCGACGCACTGGAACGCCCTTTTTTACGATCCTTCACTCCTACAGCATCTAGGGATCCTCTAACGATGTGATACCTAACGCCGGGTAGGTCTTTGACCCTTCCGCCTCTCACGAGGACCACCGAATGTTCCTGCGAATTGTGGCCAATACCTGGTATGTAAGCTGTTACCTCAAACTTGGAGGTTAATCGAACCCTGGCGACTTTACGTAGGGCAGAGTTGGGTTTTTTCGGTGTAGTTGTGAAATAGTCGACAGCTACAACGTCGCTATACAAAACCGTACGTGAGATTCTCACCTCATACGGCTCCTCGTCATTCAATTACTGTTGGAGGGATAACTCTTCCCAGTCCTTTCTCACTACAAGTACAAAAATCAATTTACAAAAAAAATATCATACTTTTTCCTTGCAAATTGTCAAAGTTTCGCCTTTGCGCCCCACTAATTAGCCGGATTGCAAAAAAGCGACGCAGAGAGAGAAATGAAAAATATCTTGAATTGTTGCGCGGGTTTCCCAACGCAACGAGTTTCCTGCGTTCGCGTTAGTAATAGGAGGCGGGTTGAATAGGGAGGAGATTGACGAGTCGGTATCAGCTTATCCACATCATTAATCATCTTTCAGTAAGGAATTCATTTTGAAATGGAGGCAGTTTCAATATCTTACTCTCGTTCTTTATTTCGTTCCGACGAGGCTACCTGAGGAGGATTCGGCAACCTAACGAACTACCCAATAAGTAGGTGAACTAAAATATGGATCCTTAGAAAATGGGAGGGATCTGATGACCATTTGGAGTTTAGCAGCGATGACGACGCAGAGGTATCAACGAGAAAAAACCGGGGATCTGAAAAAACAAGAAAAAATAAGTTAGTAGGTTATTTATTTTGGTGGTTGTGGCTTAGTTAGCTTGTTCCGCGACGAGCCACTACTAGTCAAGCCCCGTTGCACTCCCCCCCCCCCTTTCCGCGAGCCAAATTAGAAGTCTGGGCTCCGGAGGAAAAGGATTGTACCACGCGAGCTAAGGGAGGTCAAGCTGCCTCTGCTACTAGTTGCTACTAGCAACACCACACTTCAGAGAGTAGGAATAGGAGAGACCAAAGGTATAACAGAAAAGGAGCTAGTTTTGGCAGGACTGAGATGCTGTTATACCAGGCGGGGCGGGGTTAGAGACTGTATAAGTATAGGGTTACAGGAGTATTGGGTATGCGTAAAGGCAGCCTTGACTTCCTCGCAATATGAAAAGATATTTTCACCAATTGAATTTGAGGACTTGCCGCATTGAAACTGCTTCCCAGTTTCTTTTCAGGTGGAACTAACAAAACAAAGCAAATAGGCCAAGCACGCCGTGTAATTAATTACCTCTGCTCATATCCCATCCCTGTGGTGCGGGACCCGTAAAAACCGGGAAATAAAGAGAAGAAGGAAGCTTTGTCCGTCACCTGTATCTGCTTCCTCGCGCCTCTTTCGCTCCCTCCAATT